TAGAATCTTTGAAAAAGCCTTCCTTCATAAGAAAGAAAAGACTTACTCTCTTTGGGATCTGATACTACACCGCTGCCCCCTAGTGGATCAACTCTATTACATAAGTTGATTCCTAACTTTTTTCATATGATGACAATGATATAAGTAAGCAGTTCTTATTGTATATTGGATTGGACCAAAACCCTACTAATTGATCTTTACGGTGCTTTCTCTATCAATTAGATCCTTTATCCATAGAATAAAGTATCTAGGCATATCTATTTCTTCATATTTTAACTTGTTTAAAAAGTTTTTCTTTGCTACAGCTGATAAAAATCGTTATTTTGGACGATGTATATGTAGAAAGCCTTTTTTCTAGTACAGTATTTAATTCTTTTTTCTTTCTATAGTAGAGACAGTCGCACGTAATGACAGATCACGGCCATATTATTAAACGCTTGGGGTAAGAACGGGTTTCGTTCTAGTGCTCGAAAATAATACTCCAAAGCTTTGGTATGTTCTCCATTACTTGTGTGGATAAGTCCTATATTATAGAGTATATAACTTCGATCATAGGGATCGATTTCTAGGCGCATAGCTTCATAATAATTCTGTAAAGCTTCCGCATAATTTCCTTCGGATTGAGCCGACATCCGTTACGGTCGTCATTCGATTCCACGAATCTCCGTTCCAGAACCGTACGTGAAATTGTCATTTCATACGGCTCCTCCTTTATGTACATAAAAAGAATAAGAACTTTAAAAGATTAAAATAATCGAATTATAAACTGAGTGGGGCTAGTGTTTTTACAAGAAATCTCTAGCCAACCTTTCTGCAAAAGATTTTTTCTTACCATCAAGCGTGTTAGGACTAGATAGAAATGAAATGGTAACTCCAACAATTTTTTTGTCCTCAACGCTCCTTAATTTACAGGAATTAGTCACTTCAACAATCTTCGATGGTTATACGAGTATCCAAAGTACCAACGAGATGGATATTTGTTGTCCCAACCATTCTTGGTAGCCCGAACCCTCATAAGGAGGAAGGGGTTGATCTTTCATTTTATTTTAATATTAATAAATAACAAAGTTTTTGTGTTGTTGATTTCTAGGTGTAGTGCTTCTTCCCGTATGCCCCCATTGGTACTAGTGAAGTAAGATTTAGCTTTACTCTAGAACCTATAGGTGTAACCTTTCGCTCAATACTCCAATCACCAATTGAAGCATCTGAGGCGGCATTACTCGAGGATACACGACAGAAGGAATTGTTCAATTTCTAAACTTCACCTTCAACAAGTGTAGATTTCTTTCAACAATCTTTTTTCTTTCGATCCCAAATTTCGTGTCTTTAGGTGATAAAAAAGAATCAAATCGCACCATCTCTATAGTAAGTAAATGCCTCTTTTTCTCCGGAAGTTGTCGGAATTATTCGTAATAAGATATTGGCTATAATTGAAAAGGTTTTATCAATAAAATTTCCATTTATCTGCGATCTAGGCATAGATAACAATACATTCTATAATTCTTTTCATTACCCCGCGTAGGAAAAGGATCCCACAAACAAAGGAAAAGGAATTGGACAGTACAAAATAACATAAAACACACTAATAAAAGGAAACTTTCTTTCTTTTATTATTAGTACCAAATTATCATTACCGAAACCGCGCCGCAAAGATCTGTCTTTTCTAGTTAATTTGAAAGGTAACAACAATCAAACTCTCAAATATCTAATTATGAATAACTCGCCATTCACTGGGGTTTTGGGCCATAATCATTATGTAGGAGAGATGGCCGAGTGGTTGAAGGCGTAGCATTGGAACTGCTATGTAGGCTTTTGTTTACCGAGGGTTCGAATCCCTCTCTTTCCTTACTTTACCCAATTTAGCAATGTTACTATCCCAATATCACAAATAAGGGATAGTATTCTTTTAAACAATGAGATTGTATGGATTCTCTACTCCTAAATTAAATAGAAAAAAATGCCTTCGTCCAACGAAAGTGAAGTAAGTTCTGTAACCCTTGTGATTTGACTGAATTTTAAGTTTGACGAGAATAATATTCTACCACCAGCAATTCATTGATTTTCAAACCGACGCCCGTACTATCTATTATTTGATTGACCGATCCTTTATATTGGGCTGAGTGAAGAGTCAAGTGTTTTGGCAATTCCTCATTAGGAGTGGAATCAAGAAAATTTTGAATCAAAGCTCTGGATTTTTTATTATCCTTCGCTGTAATAATATCGCTGGGTTTGCAACGATAACTTGGTATATCTACGATATGACCATTAACTAAAATATGCCTGTGGTTAACTAATTGACGGGCACCAGGAATAGTCGGCGCCATGCTTAATCGAAAAAGAATATTATCCAAACGCATTTCAAGTAATTGTAGTAAAACCTGACCCGTTGAACCTTTCGCTTTTCCGGCAATACGGACATATTTAAGTAACTGTCGTTCTGTAAGACCATAATGAAAACGCAACTTTTGTTTTTCTTCGAGACGAATACGATATTGGGATCTTTTACCGGAACGCGAATTGTTTCTAAGATCACTTCCAACTCTAGGTCTTTTACTAGTTAATCCCGGTAAAGCCCCCAGACGGCGTATTTTTTTGAAACGAGGCCCTCGGTAACGCGACATAAAGACTCCTTATTTGAAATTAAACTAAGACTCAATTAAAACTGAACTAAATAATAACTAAAGAAAAATATTATACTCCAAAGAATAATGAGATAAATTGTATCAGACTCTGTTATTGTATATATGAAATATATAAATAAAAAAGGATCTTTTTCTTTCTTGCTTTGGTCTGTAGAGATCCAATTTAACTCATCCTCTTTTTATTCCTAGTTGAAAGTTCCTACGACATAATAGCTTGGGGATTCTTGAAAAGGGCAGAATGCGTGTTTTCAAAAGGTTTTGAGTTCAAACAGACATTATCAATCGTGGAAACAATAAAAAAATATGGAAAGCCGGCTATCGGAATCGAACCGATGACCACCGCATTACAAATGCGATGCTCTAACCTCTGAGCTAAGCGGGCTCACATAAACATAAGAAACTTGTCCATGCATAAGAATAGACTCAACTACTGGCATCTTATTTTCCCTAGTAACCTGTCTCAAATTCATTCTTAGTTATTCATAATTCAATTATTATTATAGCAAAAAGAAATCAAAAAATCGACCGTTCAAGTATTCCACATTCTACGATCAAATTCGAGCAAAAGAAAACTATATATGTGGTATAGACCCATCTATATTGAATTGTGGATACAGAAATGATAGAATTCTTTTTGATCCAACAAAATGGGTTCCGCCGATAGGGACAAAAGATGAGGAAACCCTTTTCCAGAGACGAATCGGCATCTAATTAATTCAAGGGTTCCATTGAAAAAAAAAGAAATGGACTTAATAAAAATAAGACCCCAATCGAAAAGAGGGGGGATATGGCGGAATCGGTAGACGCAACGGACTTAATTGGATTGAGCCTTGGTATGGAAACCTGCTAAGTGAAAACTTTCAAATTCAGAGAAACCCTGGAATTAAAAATGGGTAATCCTGAGCCAAATCTTCTTTTCTAAAACCAAACCGCACTCCAGGGGTTAACAAGGCGCGAAAAGAAGGATAGGTGCAGAGACTAAACGGAAGTTGTTCTAATAAATAGAGTTTACTACGTTGCATTGGCAAAGGAATCGAAACTCCAGTAAAGTATGATGGAGCAACCTTACTATATATATGTAACCGTACTGAAATAGTATATCAAATGATTGTTAAGAATCGATTCCGAGTTGAATAAAGAATCGACTATTCATTCATAAAATAACTTGCTCCACAGTCTGATAGATCTTTTGACGAACTGAGATTCATTGGACGAGAATAAAGATAGAGTCCCATTATACATGTCAATACTGACAACAAGGAGATTTATAGTAAAAGGAAAATCCGTCGACTTTAGAAATCGTGAGGGTTCAAGTCCCTCTATCCCCAAACCCCCTAAAAAGGCTACTTTGAATAACTAGATGGTAGAGTTATATCATATCCTTTCTTTTTATTTAATTAGCAATTTCAAGTTTATTATCTCTTTAATTCATTCTATTCTTTCACAAATCGATCTGAAAAAAAGGGATTCTCTTATGACAGACTTCAAAATGAAGGGGATTGGATAAGACTTTCATAACTACCTTTTAGTCTTATTCATTGACATAGCCCCAAGTCATCTAGTAAAATGAGACTGATGCGCGGGGGGTGGTCGGGATAGCTCAGCTGGTAGAGCAGAGGACTGAAAATCCTCGTGTCACCAGTTCAAATCTGGTTCCTGGCACATGGTTCAATAGCTATTTTGATATATATCTATTTTAGAATATATATTTTCATTCCAATTTTACATATTTACACTTACATATGAATAAAAATCGATAGGGATCAACAGACATATATTCTATAGCAAAATACCTACGTACCCATCGAGGCGTCTGGAAATATACCCGCTATAAAATAGCGGGTAAGGGAGAATATTATAGTTAAACTTTTTTTTCTTCTTCTTTTTTTATTCATAGTATGTCTATGGTCATTAAAAAAAATGACATTCTTTAATACGCATTTGAAAAGTTAGTTAGTTAAAAGATCCAAAAGAAACGGTAGGATGGGAAAAATGAATTTCAGATCCAATACAAATTGGCTGAAGCCTATCCTCCCCCTTGGATTTCTTTTTATTTTCTATTTTTTCCACACCCCTGTTACTTTAATAGAGTCCATCTAAGTTCTGTACGCGGTACAACGTGAATGTTCCTTCTTTTAGCTCATCCTATTGGTTAGGCTTATCCGAACCACAAATAAAACTGAGGCTTGAACCCCTCTCTTTGATCTATACCAGAGCGCACAAAGGCCCTTTTAATATTTGGAGTTGTCAGAGTGAAGATTCGTTTCTTATCATTTAATGCGCATCTTGGATTTCATAAAAATTAGGGGCAATATAATCCTTACGTAACGGCCATCCTATCCAACTTTCAGGCATTAA